ACGCAACGATGATTCTTTTCAACTAACCACAAAGACATTGGAACTTTATATTTTATCTTCGGCACTTGAGCTGGTATAGTAGGTACCTCTCTAAGCCTTATTATCCGAGCTGAACTTGGTCAACCTGGAAGACTTATTGGAGATGATCAAATTTATAACGTAATCGTAACTGCCCATGCTTTCGTAATAATTTTTTTTATAGTTATACCAATCATAATTGGCGGCTTTGGAAACTGACTTATCCCCCTTATATTAGGAGCCCCTGATATAGCATTCCCCCGCATAAACAATATAAGATTCTGACTCCTACCATTCTCCCTCACCCTTCTACTAACCAGAGGTATAATCGAAAGCGGAGTAGGAACAGGATGAACTGTGTATCCTCCCTTAGCAGCCTCAATTGCTCATGCTGGAGCCTCCGTAGACCTGGGTATTTTCTCCCTTCATCTAGCAGGTGTCTCCTCAATTTTAGGAGCAGTAAACTTTATAACAACCGCAATTAACATACGAACTAGAGGAATAACTCTAGACCGTATACCTCTCTTCGTATGATCAGTATTCATTACTGCTATTCTTCTCCTGCTGTCCCTCCCAGTCCTAGCAGGAGCTATTACAATATTGCTTACTGACCGCAACCTTAATACTACCTTTTTTGACCCTGCAGGAGGTGGAGATCCTATTCTTTATCAGCACTTATTTTGATTCTTTGGCCATCCTGAAGTCTATATTCTTATTCTCCCAGCCTTCGGAATAATCTCCCACATTGTAGCTCAAGAATCAGGAAAAAAAGAAGCTTTCGGCGCTCTTGGAATAATCTATGCTATAACTACTATCGGCATCTTAGGCTTTTTAGTATGAGCTCACCATATATTTACAGTTGGAATAGATGTCGATACTCGAGCTTACTTTACATCTGCCACAATAATTATTGCTATTCCAACCGGAATTAAAATTTTTAGTTGATTAAGAACTCTCCAAGGAACCCAATTCACTTACACCCCCTCTCTTCTTTGAGCTTTTGGATTCATTTTTCTATTTACAGTTGGAGGCTTAACTGGTGTTATTCTAGCAAACTCCTCAATCGACATTATTCTCCACGATACCTATTATGTAGTAGCCCATTTTCATTATGTTCTCTCAATGGGAGCTGTCTTTGGCATCTTCGCCGGGATCGTCCACTGATTTCCCCTCTTCACCGGATTTTCTCTAAATCATAATTGACTAAACCCTCATTTCTTTACTATATTTCTAGGAGTAAACCTAACTTTCTTCCCCCAACATTTTCTAGGCTTAAATGGAATACCCCGACGATACTCCGATTACCCTGATGCCTTTACCCCCTGAAATATCTTATCCTCTCTAGGATCCTTAATATCATTTATTGCAGTCTTATGATTCATAATTATTATCTGAGAAGCCCTTATAATAAAACGAATCATTATATTCTCACCCTTCCTAAGAACCTCCATTGAATGACAACATCCCCACCCCCCCTATGACCATAGATACGCTGAAATCCCTCTAATTTCTAGCTACCTAAAATGACAGATGAATGTATAGGACTTAAGATCCTATCAAGAAGCTAATAGCTTCTTTTAGAAATCATAACATGAGGATACCTTGGACTTCAAGATAGAGCTTCCCCCTTAATAGAACAACTAACCTACTTCCACGATCATACTATATTCATCCTTATCTTTATTACCTCTATAGTAGCTTATATTATAACAAGCTCAACATTTAACTCCCTCACCAACCGCTTTCTCCTAGAAAATCAAATTATTGAAATTATCTGAACTATCTTTCCAGCTATTATCCTAATCTTTATTGCCATACCCTCTCTACGACTCCTCTACCTCCTAGACGAAACTAACAATTCAAGACTTACTATTAAAACAATTGGGCATCAATGATATTGATCCTATGAATATTCAGACTTTCTAAAAATTGAATTTGATTCTTTTATAATTCCCACCACTAACTTAAATATCTCTGAATTCCGACTCCTAGACGTAGATAACCGTACAATAATCCCTATAAATACTCAAATTCGATTAATTATTAGAGCTGCCGATGTTATTCATTCTTGAACTATTCCAGCCCTAGGAATTAAAGCTGATGCCGTTCCTGGTCGACTAAACCAAATTAGATTCCTAATTAATCGCCCAGGACTGTTTTACGGGCAATGTTCAGAAATCTGCGGAGCAAACCACAGATTTATACCTATTGTAATTGAAAGTATTACAATTAATTCTTTTCTAAACTGAATCTCATCTAATTCAGAAATATAACTATAACCATCAGAAAACTTTTAAGTTTGAGTCTTTTAAACTCAAAACAAGTAATTATCCCAATTACTACTGATGAATAAAAATTAGTTAACTTATAACATAAGCTTGTCAAACTTAAGTAATCCAATCGATATTTTTAAATCCCCCAAATAAGCCCCTTATTTTGACTAAACCTATTTTTGCTTTTCATATTGAGACTAATACTTTTTTTAACTATTAACTACTTTATAAACCAAAAAAAAAAAAAACACCCCCCACTCCATAACCCCCTAACCTTTACTAAATCCTGAAAATGATAACTAGCCTTTTCTCAATCTTTGAACCTACTTCAAGAATTCTTTCCCTACCTTTAAATTGAATCTCAACTCTTCTAGGATCAATCTTTATGCCCTACTTATTTTGAGCCTCTCCTTCCCGAGGTCTCCTACTCTGACTCAAAACCTCTAAAATATTACAAAAAGAATTTAAAACAATCTTAGGTCCCACTAACCTGGGGACTTCCTTTATCTTTGTCTCCCTCTTTAGTTTTATTCTCTCTAATAATTTTTTAGGGCTTCTCCCTTATATCTTTACTAGCTCTAGCCACCTTTCTATAACTTTAAGACTTGCTCTACCCCTTTGAGTCTGCTTTATTTTTTTCGGCTGAATTAATCACACCCAACATATATTTGAACATCTAGTCCCCCAAGGGACCCCAGGGATCCTCATACCATTTATAGTATTAATCGAAACAGTTAGAAACATTATTCGCCCTGGAACCTTAGCTATCCGTTTAGCAGCCAATATAATTGCAGGACACCTTTTACTCTCCCTCCTGGGAAATATAGGACCCGTAATACCCCTTAACCTTGTCCCAATTTTAATTTTTTCTCAAATCCTCTTACTAATACTAGAATCCGCAGTTGCAATTATCCAATCCTATGTTTTCGCCATCCTAAGAACCCTATATGCTAGAGAAGTAAACTAATGCCCACACATAACCACCACTCCTTTCATCTAGTGGATATAAGACCTTGACCTTTAACCGGATCCATCGCCGCGATACTTTTAACATCAGGGCTTATTAAATGGTTCCATCAATTTAACCCCGATCTTTTATTCTTTAGTTTTATTCTAATTATCCTAACAATAATTCAATGATGACGTGATATCACACGAGAAAGTGCATACCAAGGACTTCACACTTTATCAGTTACTAAAGGTCTTCGATGAGGAATAATCTTATTTATTACTTCAGAGGTACTATTCTTCTTTTCTTTTTTCTGAGCATTCTTTCATAGTAGTCTGTCTCCTACTATAGAAGTAGGAATATTTTGGCCCCCAACAGGAATTCAACCTTTTAACCCCTTCCAAATTCCCCTCCTAAATACCACTATCCTTCTTTCTTCAGGAGCTACCGTCACATGAGCACACCATGCTATCTTAAACTCTAACTTTTCAGAAGCAATTCAAAGCTTAGGTATCACCGTTATCTTAGGATTTTATTTTACTCTCCTCCAAGCCTATGAATACCTAGAATCCTCCTTTTCTATTGCAGATTCAATCTATGGAACGACATTCTTCGTTGCTACAGGATTCCACGGACTTCATGTTATTATTGGATCTTCATTCCTACTTATTTGTTTTTACCGCCTATACGCCTGCCATTTCTCTAGCAATCATCATTTTGGATTCGAAGCAGCTGCTTGGTACTGACACTTTGTTGATGTAGTGTGACTATTCCTTTATATCTTTATCTACTGATGAGGAAGATAATTTTTTAGTATATTTGTACATTTAGCTTCCAACTAAAAAGACTAACCTATTTAGAAAAATTAATTTTTCTCCTTCTTACAAGTATTCTCCTGACACTATTAGTATCATCAAGCATTATAACTATCGCTTCTAATCTTTCTAAAAAAACTGTATTAGACCGAGAAAAAATATCCCCCTTTGAATGCGGGTTCGACCCTCAAGCATCAGCCCGACTTCCATTTTCTCTTCGATTCTTTCTTATTGCTGTGATTTTTTTAATTTTTGATGTAGAAATTACACTTCTTCTCCCCCTCGCTAATACCCCCCCTCTATCCAATATTTTAACCTGAAGCTTATTAAGATCCCTCTTCCTGGTAATTCTACTTCTAGGATTATATTATGAATGATTTAAAGGTGCCCTTGAATGAACCCAATGGAACTATAGTCTAATCATGACATATGATTTGCACTCATAAAGTGTTTTATAACTAGTTTCAATTAGAAAGCGAAGTATTTGCATTTAGTTTCGACCTAACTCTTGGTATTACCTCTAATTTTGGCCGAAGCCAAAATTAAGCGGCTTATCACTGTTAATGATAAAATTGAAAATCTTTTCCTGCCAAAGAGACTTATACCAGAGTAGAAGCTTCTAACTTCATACTCCAGCGGTTAAATTCCGTTAACCTCTCATTTTTTATAGTGTAAATTAACACATTACATTTTCACTGTAAAACTGAAGAATCTTTCTTCTAATACCTATAGGTAAATCACCACCTCTGCAACTTCAACGCAACATTACTTTTTAAAATATATAAGTACTAAGTAAAAATAAAAAAAACTACAATTAACCAAAAAAAAAATCTTTTTAAATAAATTATCAATATATTATTCTGGGTTACCTGTAAAACCCCTGAACCCCTCGAAATACCCCTAAACATTCCCTGAGGCCCAAAATATTCCAATCACCCCTTATCCCCCCCAGTAAATAAATACCCGGCTCCCCCAGTCCCTCAATAACTTAAATTTAAAGTTGATAAAAAAGGTATAAACCATATAGACCCTCTTACCACCACTAAAAAATAAAACCTTAATGATTTCAAGCTAAACCTAATTCTAATTACATTTAAAATATAACCTACAAAACCCCCTATAAATCTTAATATTAAAACTAAAACTTTTCACCCCCACCTTATACAAATCATATAAGGATCAGGAAACAAAAATCAAGACATAAAAGAACCTCCTACTACAGCTCCAATACTTAAAACCACTATAGATCTCATTATTATTTTATAAAATTCACCAACCCCTATAATACCTTTAAAATTAGGAAGTCTTCTTAAACTATAATAGACCAAACGAAACGTATAACACACTGTCAAGCCAGTTGCTAACACATATAATAACACACTAATCAAATTAATTTCCCTTATAAACGCTACTTCCAAAATCAAATCCTTAGAATAAAATCCAGCCAAAAAAGGTATACCACACAAAGCTAAATTAGCCAAATTCATACACATTACTGTTAATGGCAAACCCACTACAAGACTACCTATCCTTCGAATATCCTGAAACTCTCCCACTCTATGAATAATAACTCCTGCGCATATAAATAACAAAGCTTTAAATAAAGCGTGCACAAGAAGATGAAAAAAAGATAAATCTGAAAACCCTAAAGCTAAAATCCTCATCATAATTCCTAGCTGCCTCAAAGTAGAAAGAGCAATAATTTTTTTTAAATCAAACTCAAAATTGGCCCCTAATCCTGCTATAAATATAGTTAAGCAAGAAATAACTAACAAACCTGACTGAATTGACTCTCCCCCAAAAATTCCCTCAAACCGAATCAATAAATAAACACCTGCTGTCACTAACGTTGAAGAATGAACTAAAGCCGAAACAGGTGTAGGAGCTGCTATAGCAGCTGGCAATCATGCCGAAAAAGGAATCTGAGCCCTTTTAGTTATCGCAGCCGTACAAAGTAAAACTTTTAAAAAAAAAAATCTTCTATCCTCCAAATCTCTATAAAAAACAAGATTTCACCCCCCCAATATAAACACTAACGAAATACTTAATAATATTCCCACATCCCCCACTCGATTAGACAAAACAGTTAATATCCCGGCATTAGCTGACTTTTCATTTTGATAATAAATTACTAAAGCATAAGAAATTAATCCCAATCCATCTCACCCTAAAAGAATACTGATCAAATTAGGTCTAAGAATTAATGCTCCCATAGAAAAAACAAACGCAAATACTAAATATATAAAACGATCATAATTTATATCCCCCCTTATATAATCCCCCCTATAATATATAACTATAGAAGAAATAAAAAGAACAAACCCTAAAAAAAGACAACTAATTCTATCAAATACTATAGTCACCACAATAGAGGACGAATTCAAAGAAATTATCTCCCACTCCACTACATAACTAGATTCCAAATTCAACCTAACTAACCCTCCTCATATAAAAATTAAAGAACTAATTAACAAAAAAACTAAACAAACTAAATGCCTCGAAAACTTTCATAACATAATCTAAAATAATAACTTATATCTCCGGCTCCACAAACCAACATTTTTTTAAACTACTTAGATTATACAACTACTTTTTCTATATATTTTTATTCTTTCAAAAATTAATAATATAATCTTTACCTTAAATATCCTCTATTTCATCTTACCCATAATTTTCAGAATCTCCCTCCTCTTCGCTCGCCTAACCCACCCCCTTGCCATAGGAATCATCCTCCTAACCCAAACTTTGGTAGTCTGTATCTTATCAGGTGAATTTAACCCTTGTTTCTGATTTTCCTATATTCTATTCTTAATCTTTATAGGCGCTATATTAATTCTTTTCATTTACGTCGCATCCCTAGCTTCAAATGAACCCTTTAAAATTAATTATATTTATATAACCCTATTCGTTATCTCTATAATTTTATCTATACTTTTTTTAATTAGAGATCCTCTATCCTCACAATTAAATGTGTATATTTATATATTTCTACCCCCCCCCACACACACACTTTTTTTTTTCCGCACACTCTTCTTTATTTTCCGTCTATTTTATCATGTCTACTATAGTAAGAACAATTTTTCACTTCCCAAATTCCTCACACTTTTTTTATAAAAAGCATTATCCATCTAGTATCACCCACCTCCTTATAGCCCCCTTCCTTCTTCTATTATCAAAAGATAAGCTAAAAAAGCTAATGGACCCATACTCCATCGATGAGAGTTAACCCTTTCTCTTTTTAGTCCCAGTAGTTTAAACAACAAACACCGGTCTTGTAAACCAGAGATAAACTTTTCGTTTCTAGGATCCCTCCTAAATCCCTATTGCTACTTACGATAAATAGTTTAACAAAATACTAATTTCGGAAATTAACGTCAAAGACCTCTCTTTTTTATCGACCCTATAATATTTTATAAAAATATTTTAACTACCTAATCCTTTCGTACTAAAGTAATTATTTTCTTCCTAAAAGATAGAAACCAACCTGGCTCACACCGGTCTGAACTCAAATCATGTAAAAATTTAAAGGTCGAACAGACCTTCTTTTTATAACCGCTACATTATAAAGAACTCTTAATTCAACATCGAGGTCACAAACTTTTTTGTCGATAAGAACTCTCAAAAAAAATTACGCTGTTATCCCTAAAGTAATTTACTCTTTAATCTCTAATAAGGATCATAAACTACAGCAACTACTGAAATATAACTAAAGAACAGTTAATTTATTTTTATTCCTACCGCCCCAGCAAAACAACTTACTCCCTAATAATACATAATATTTACCCTACTTTTTATTAAATCTACAGTCGTTAAACTTTATAGGGTCTTATCGTCCCTCTAAAACATTTAAGCCCTCTCACTTAAAAGTTAAATTCTACTCTTTTAAAAAAGACAGCTTACTTTTCGTCCAACCCTTCATTCAAGCCTTCAATTAAAAAACTAGTGATTATGCTACCTTTGCACGGTCAAAATACCGCGGCCCTTTAGGTTCTCCAGTGGGCAGGTTAGACTCTATAAATCTCCCATACAGACATGTTTTTGATAAACAGGCGAAAGTAAATATTGCCGAATTCCTTAATTTAACCATAATTTTTAACTAAAATCATTTTATAATTTATAATTATACATCTATACTACTATATACTAATATATTAATTCTGAATATTCTTCAACTACTTTAAAATAACTTTTTGTACCTCTACTAAAAAATAAAAAAAATAAATTATTATAAATCTCAACTATAACATTCTTATAGCAAAGCTACTCTTAAGCCTAGCTCAATCTATATATCTTTACACTCCTATAATAGTTATTAAATTAAAACAAAAAGCTTTACCCTCCTGCTCCTACCCCTTATATCCCCTTTAATATAAACATTAAATTAAATTTATTTCCAAAAAAAACTAGATATCAAAAAGCTCGATTAACATATCACTACCAGGCTACAATTATAAATTTTTCTGCTATAAAAACTCTTCCTATCTAACCTAACTCTCTTTCTTTCGAGATCTTTAATTATAATTAATTAAAATAAAATAACCCTTATACACAAGGTACAAATATTCATTTCTACTTTACTTTTATTACAACCCTATAAAATATTTCACCTTTCTCACACAATACTCTCCCCTATAACTTTAATAAAAAACTTTCCTTTACTCTACCCTACTTAAATTCCTAGATATTTCTATTAATAAACTTAATAAAACAAGATTTCCTATTAAAATAAATCGTTCACCCGACTATCTTTTCAATGTAACTGAAACGCTAAAATTTTGCCTTATTTTATCATACCCCTATAAACCAAAAATCAATAAACAATTTTAAAATTTAATGTCCTAAACTTTCCCCTCTTTTATAATTTCTATAAAATTAAGAAATAAAATAATCCCTCTTCTCCTTAGTAAATACTCCCATTACTAAAAATACACAACCTCTAATCAATTTTAAAAATTGTGCTAACCGTCCCTCGATAAAACAGCCAAAAGTAACTTTACCAAAAATTTTGGCACCCCCAGGCCCCCCCTCTCTCTCTTATTCTTTTTCCCTTCAATAATATTACACTAATTATATTTTTACCTATAAAATCTTATCTTATTATATATACATTTCTAGATATATATATTGGACTCCCTTACGATTTATATACAAATTAATTCTATAAACTAATTCAAATTCATAGAAAAAAAATTGTGTATACATAACTCAATTTTTTATAAAGGAGCTTTATCTTATATTTTCCAAAATATAGTAATCTTGCGTCTTGTATACTATGAATAAGACGTTCAATCATTAAAAATAGTAAAACTTCTGAATCTTCATCCAAAACCCTCAGGAGGATTTCAGATTCAAGAAGTTTTTCTACTATATAAGATTAAAACTTGTCTGCATCTAAGGTTCACATAAGCCTCCCATTGAATTATAAAATATCTAATTATTTTTAAACAATTAAATGTGTATATTTATATATTTCTACCCCCCCCCACACACACACTTTTTTTTTTCCGCACACTCTTCTTTATTTTCCGTCTATTTTATCATGTCTACTATAGTAAGAACAATTTTTCACTTCCCAGAACTACTATAGTAACTCATTTATACATACTAGACTCACACTAGCCCTAAAAAGATCAAAACTTAATGTGCTATATACACCTATATATAATTCAAGAGAAATAATTTAAAACAACTTTTATAGCTACTAACTAATCTCTTATACCCTTCTCCCCATACAAAATTCTTTTCTTCACTCTCACCCTTACAGGAACTTTCCTAGCTATTTCTTCCTCTTCATGAGTTCTAGCTTGAATTGGACTAGAACTTAACCTAATAGCTTTTCTCCCTTTAATCTCCTCTAAAATAAACATACTATCTTCCGAGGCTATATTAAAATACTTTTTAGTTCAAGCTATCGGATCAGCAACTATCATTTTCTCTACTACCCTATCATTTATTTCCCCCGATTCCTTTCTACTTCTTATATCCCTCGCTTTATTATTAAAAACAGGAAGCGCCCCCCTCCACTTCTGATTTCCTCAAATTATAGAAGGTATAAATTGATTTCACGCTAGTATACTAATAACCATCCAAAAACTAGCCCCTATATTCCTTCTTTCGTATATAACCTCAAACATACTTTGTTCCTATTTAATCTTTACAAGAGCTCTATGCTCAGCTCTTGTAGGAGCTATTGGGGGATTAAATCAAACTTCCCTCCGAAAAATTCTCTCGTTTTCCTCTATCAACCACATTTCCTGAATACTTTTCTCTATAATAATTAACGAAACCTCCTGAATTATTTACTTTTTCTTATACACATTAATTACACTCTCTCTAACAATTTTATTTTTCTCCTTACAAGCTTACCAATTCTCTAACCTCACTAATTCATCAAAATCTCCAATTTCAAAAACCATTTCTATTCTTTCACTGTTTTCTTTAGGAGGTTTACCCCCTTTTTCAGGATTTCTTCCCAAATGAATCATTTTACAAGAATTAATCACCAACTCTTTTAATATCACCCTTTTAATTCTTCTTAGATGCTCCCTAGTAACTCTTTATTTTTATATCCGCCTTTCAATCTCCACTTTATCCCTTCCAACCTCCCGAAACATATGAGAATCCCCAAATAATAAATTTTCACTCCTAACCTCCCTTTCCACCTCATGAAACTTATTTGGGCTACCCCTAACTTCTCTTTTATTAATTACTTAAGATTTTAAGTTTATTAAACTAACATCCTTCAAAGCTGTAAAAAAAAGTAAAAACCTTTTAAATCTTATCCATTCCTGACAAAAAAGTAATTACTTCTTCTCAGATTTACAATCTGACGCCTATTTTATCTCAGCCATTTTATCCTAATAAAAATTAGATACTACCACACTCCCCTTAATAATAACAATATTTAAAGGAATGATATGCAATGCTAACACAAAATACTCTCTCATCTTCCCTGAACAACAAGAATATAATGAACTAACAAATATACCATGTTGCCTTAAAGAATATATATATAAAGTATATACTGCTCTAAAAAAAGATAGCCCTATAATCCCTAAAATCCCCACTTTCCTTCAACTTACAATTCTAGTAATTAAACTAATTTCACCCAATAAATTTAACGTCGGTGGTGATGCTATATTACCAACACATAATAAAAACCATAACAACCCTAAATTAGGTATAAAACTCAATAAACCCTTTCCCACTATTAACCTACGGCTCCCTAACCGCTCATATACAATATTAGCTAAACAAAATAATCCAGAAGAACATAAACCATGCCCCACCATAACTACTACAGCACCCCCCAACCCCCAATTTCTTATTAAAACTATCCCACCTAATACTATTCCTATATGAGCAACAGAAGAATATGCTACTAAAGCCTTGATATCAACCTGACGTAAACATATTAACCTTACAATAACTCCCCCTAAAACTCCCATTCTCACCCAAAGTCAATTAAATACTTTATTTACTCCAGAAAACAATGACACTATACGAATAAAACCATACCCGCCCAATTTTAATAAAACCCCTGCAAGTACCATAGAACCCGCTACAGGAGCTTCAACATGAGCTTTCGGCAATCACAAATGAAACAAATACAAGGGTAATTTTACTATAAACGCAAATATAGTACAAAAATACCACAAAACACTAACTATATCTAAACCCTCTACCCTCTCCACTAAACCCATCTTTAATGTTCCCTTTGCCCTATATAAACTTAATAAAGAAACTAATAAAGGAAAAGAAGCAAACAAAGTATAAAATAACATATAAACCCCTGCCTGAACCCGCTCCGGTTGGTACCCCCAACCTAAAATCAAAATAAATATAGGCACAAGAGACCTTTCAAATCTTACATAAAATATAAAAAAATCCGTAGAACAAAAAGTCAATACTAAAACAAACAAAAGAATCAAATTAACTAACAAAAACCCCTTACTACTAATATCTAACTTCTTCACTCCATAACTAGCATAAATTATTATTATAACAACCCAAATTCTTAATCTAACTAAAAGAAACCTTAAACTATCTAACCCCAATCCCCACCCAATTGAAAAAAAATAAAAATCATGATTCAAACTTAACAAAACTAAAAAACACATAATAAATATATTAACCTGAACTAATTCCCATCTTCCTACAAAAATTGTTACCAAAAAATTAAATACTAAAATCCCTAACATCTCAAACTACCAAATCTTCCAAAATAATCATTCCCATGAGAATACACAACCAAAATTAATAAAGATAACCCTAAAGCTCCCTCACAAGCTACTATAATTAAAAAAAACATAACAAAATAACCCTCTAGTCTCACTCCTACAACCCCCATTCTCATAATACCAAAAATACTTAATATAATAAACTCCAATCTTAACAAAGAACTTAATAAATGTTTATGTCCTAAAATAAAAGCATTTAACCCCCTCCCACTTATCACTAAAAAAACTAAATTCCTTAAACTCATTATAATGTTCATTCATTAAATAAGTACACCCCTAGCTATCATATTATTAACTAATGACATCCCCCCTACGAAAAAATCATCCTTTAATTAAACTAGCTAACAGAGCCTTTATTGATATACCTCTCCCTAGAAACATCTCCTCCCTATGAAACTTCGGATCCCTTTTAGGACTATGTTTAATCACTCAAATTATTACAGGACTATTCCTCTCACTCCACTTTTCTCCACATATTGATTTAGCCTTTTCTAGAATCTCCCATATCTGTCGAGATGTTAATTACGGATGACTTTTTCGTACCATCCATGCAAACGGTGCTTCTCTCTTCTTTATCTGTATTTTCCTCCATATCGGCCGAGGCATCTACTTTAGTTCTTTTATCTTATTCCACGCCTGATCAGTAGGTGTAATTATTCTCTTTATAACTATAGCCACTGCTTTCTTAGGGTACGTTCTTCCATGGGGCCAAATATCATTCTGAGGAGCCACCGTTATTACAAACTTATTTTCAGCTGTCCCCTATATAGGCTCAGAGCTCGTTCAATGAATTTGAGGAGGATTCGCCGTAGATAACGCAACCTTAACACGATTTTTTGCCCTCCATTTTCTTTTCCCATTTCTAATCTCTGCTCTCTCACTAATTCATATTCTATTTATCCATCATCTCGGTGCAAATAACCCCCTGGGCGTACAAACCCCCTTTGATAAAATTCCTTTTCACCCCTATTTCTCATTTAAAGACATCATAGGATTTTTAGTAAGATTAATACTTCTGTACCTACTCACCCTTGTATCTCCTTACTTCTTAAGAGACCCTGATAATTTCATCCCTGCCAACCCCTTATCTACCCCAACTCACATCCAGCCAGAATGATACTTTCTCTTTGCTTACGCAATCCTCCGATCAATCCCTAATAAATTAGGAGGAGTCATCGCCCTAATTGCTTCCGTTGCAATCCTAATAATTCTTCCATTTACTTTTATAACAAAATTCCAAGGTTTACCTTTTTATCCCCTTAATCAAACTTTATTCTGGAGATTAATTGCAGTGACCCTCCTACTAACTTGAATTGGAGCTCGACCAGTCGAAACTCCCTTCATCTTAACAGGACAATTCCTTAGAATCCTTTATTTCTCGTACTTTCTTATTACTCCACTAACACTTTTAAGATGAGATAAACTCCTAGACTGACAACTTAGTTTAAAAAAAACAAGTGCCTTGAAAGCATTAAATAGATAGCTATCCTTCTAGTAGTCAATCAAATCTTAACCCCACTACTACAATCACCCTAAAAAAATAGTTTTTATACCAATAAAAAAAATTAAATAATTCAACGCTAAAGGTAAAAATCTCTTTCATGCCATATATATTAACTTATCATAACGCAATCGAGGAAGAGTTCCCCGAACCCAAATAAAAATAAACCTCACTAATACCAACTTCCTACAAAACCTCACCCCCACTATAGATCCCCCTATAAATAACACAATAGAAACTCCCCTTATAAACAAAATACTTGTATATTCAGCTATAAAAATTAACACAAATCCCCCGCTCCTGTACTCAGTATTAAACCCAGAAACTAACTCTGACTCCCCCTCAGCAAAATCAAAAGGAGTTCGATTTATCTCAGCCAGACAAGAACTAAATCAAACTATTGACAAAGGAATACTCAATCAAAAAAATCAAATATACTCTTGAAATTCACAAAAACTTATAAAATTAAATCCCTCTACCAGAAGAATATAAGATAATAAAACTAAAGCCAACCTAACCTCATATGAAATTGTCTGAGCTACTGCTCGTAAACTCCCTAGCAAAGAATATTTACAATTAGAGGCTCACCCCGCCCCCATTATAGGATAAACCCCCAACCTTAAACAACAAAGAAAAAATAACACCCCTATCTCCAATCTAAACAAGCCAAATCCTAAAGGAATAACCCTTCATAAAATTAAAGAAATAAATAATATAAAAATAGGAGATAAATAATAAGGAAAAAAATTTGATATTCTAGGAAAAGTCTGCTCCTTTACAAAAAGTTTTACAGCATCAGAAAAAGGCTGAGCTAATCCTATGATACCTAACTTATTAGGTCCCTTACGAATTTGGATATACCCTAAAACTTTCCGTTCCAATAAAGTTAAAAAAGCCACCCCCACCAAAACACAAACTATTAACACTAAATACCCCACAATTATAATAAACACTGCACTCCTTTCTTGCCCTTACTTATGAAATACTATTCATTTACCTAAGATCTAAACTTAACGCACTATACTTGCTCAAATAAATTCCTATATTTCTAAGTACACCTTCCAGTATACTTACTATGTTACGACTTATTCCACCTTAAATGAAAGTGACGGGCAATATGTACTTAATTTAGTACTTATATCATTTAACCTTACTAACTTTTTTTATTACAATTAAATCCACCTTCATTAACACTCTTATCTTCCAGTATAACTCCGTTATAAATATATCTTATTGTAACCCACTCTCACTAATTCATAAGCTGCACCTTGACCTAATATATTTAAACTTTTTAACTTCGATAATTATCATTCTATAAAAATTACCTAATAATAGCGGTATACAAACTAATACATAACAAAAATTAGTAAAATACTACGTGTTGTATCGATTACGAAACAGGTTCCTCTAACTAGACTAAAATACCGCCAAATTCTCTAAATTTCAAGAATCCATCTACTAATAATTAAATCTTTCATTTACTCTCCCTAAGTATAATAGGGTATCTAATCCTAGTTTATCCCCCAGTCTTTTAAGCTTCCTTAAATCTAATCTTTAATTCTTAATTTATTTTAAAACATAATAATTTCACCTTCAATTTCTACAAATTAAGATCCACTTTATAAAACAAAATAACTTCGACTAAAACTTTTTACTTAACCTCCAAGTTTAACCGCAACTGCTGGCACAAAATTTAGTTAGGCTTATTATAATTTACCAAATCAGGCTTCCTCCCATATAATCAATATCTTGTACTGCGAAATACAAATCATTTTCTCACTTTTTTATTTTCTTAAAAATTTTTAATTTCCTCTATCAATAAATATCCATCAAAACTTACATATACATTATAATTATAAAACAAAACTCCTTAGCAAGAATCAAACTCTCTTCCTCACACTAAATTTAACTACTTCACATCTACATTTATATTAATAACAACCATATAGCTACCAACATACAATTCTACCTAACCACCCCCTTTTGTATCTTAACATCATATCCATACTTTTCCTATCATAATACACTAACAAACTATTCTTCTACCTACACTAAATATAATGCCTGAATAAAGGATAGCTTTGATAGAACTAATAATGTGTATTTATTACTCTTATATTATAAGCTTCAGTACCTAGTACATCTTTAAATTTGCAATTTAATATCTTTCTCTTTCCACTATAAAGCC